TGAATGAATATTCGATTTTTTCTTCAATGTGGAATCAATTCACACCAATTCTTCCATTTTTCATATTAAAAAATACAGATTGGGGCCATCATTAATCATTCGATATAGTATTCAATAGATCCATTTATCCTTCATCCTTTCTGAAGTTTCCATGGAAAGATTCCTCTACCAGCGCAGTCAACTCCATTTGTTAGAACAGCTTCCATTGAGTCTCTGGACCTATCCTTTTTTTTTTCGCTTTGTTTTGAGAAAACAGGATTTGGCTCAGGATTGCCCATTTTAATTAGTTCCGGGGTTTCTCTGAATTTGAAAGTCATCACTTAGCAAGTTTCCATACCAAGGCTCAATCCAATTAAGTCCGTAGCGTCTACCGATTTCGCCATATCCCCCTTCTTTTTTTTTTTTGTTTTGAGATTAGGATCTTATTATGATATCATTACGCTTTTCTTTCATTTATACTGAAGCCCTTGAATTTATTAGATAGCAATTATTATCTCTAAAAAAGTATTTTTTCTTACCTATAGGAAACCCATATTTGATCCAATCAAATTGGATTTTATCATTTCTGTATCAGCAATTCAATATAGATTAATATATACCTCGCATAGATCTTTCTCTTCCTGCCACGTTGCCCATGCAATTTTGGATACTTGAAGGCTCGATTCTTTTTTCTTAACTTCCCCTTTTACGAATGAAAGCTGGGGAATGTCTGATTAGTTATAACCAATCAATCTAATTCGAAAGACATCTAGAATTCCAAATAGATAGGATCGAAAGTATAGAAGTGTAACAAAAAGAATTTCAAATGTCATGTGAATTCAAAATCAAAAATAAAAAAAAAAGAAAATTTGACTAGACTATCTAAAAATATTTAAGATTTACTATCGAATAGAATAATATTTGAATTGTATTCGAATTTCGAATTGTGATAAAGAAATCAAAATTCGATATCGCTATATAAATCCTTATGTTCTATAATATCCAATTGGGAATTATAGATTCTATTCTTTTCTATATTTATCGAGACACTATATTATAGTGTATTGAATTCCTATGCATAGAAAAATTCTATTATGTGGGCCCGCTTAGCTCAGAGGTTAGAGCATCGCATTTGTAATGCGATGGTCATCGGTTCGATTCCGATAGCCGGCTTTTTACTATTTTTCATTTTTTTTATTCAAGAAAAATGGATAATCTTCCTTTGAAATCTTTGAAATCTTTGAAATCAAAGAATATTGAAAAGGGAAAGGTGTCTTCCCCTCTTTCCAAAATCCATGAATTTATTAACTTATAGGTTAGGAACTCCCAACTATGTCATGAAACAGATCTTATATATATATATATATAATAATAGAAAGTTGGAATATTTATCCAACTGATCTCATTCTTCTTTATAGTACAAGTACACTACTTAAGTACACTACTTCAGCAAACTTCGCCTCATTTAGTTCAGTTTTAGTTTAGGTTTATTCTGTAAAATCCAATTTTCAAAAAAAAAAGAATGAAATGAATTCTAAATAAGAATAAGGAGTCTTTATGTCGCGTTACCGGGGACCTCGTTTCAAAAAAATACGCCGCCTGGGGCCTTTACCGGGGCTAACTAATAAAAGGCCTAAAGCTGGAAGTGATCTTAGAAACCAATCGCGTTCCGGGAAAAAATCTCAATATCGTATTCGCCTAGAAGAAAAACAAAAATTGCGTTTTCATTATGGTCTTACCGAACGACAATTACTTAAATACGTTCGTATCGCTGGAAAGGCCAAGGGGTCAACAGGTCAAGTTTTACTACAACTACTTGAAATGCGTTTGGATAACATCCTTTTTCGGTTGGGTATGGCTTTGACTATTCCCGCAGCCCGCCAATTAGTTAATCATAGACATATTTTAGTGAATGGGTGTATAGTAGATATACCAAGTTATCGCTGCAAACCTCGAGATATTATTACGACGAAGGATGAACAAAAATCCAGAACTCTGATTCAAAATGCTCTCAACTCTTCCCCTCAAGCGGAAGTGCCAAACCATTTGACCCTCCACCCATTCCAATATAAAGGATTAGTCAATCAAATAATAGATAGTAAATTGGTCGGTTTGAAAATAAATGAATTGCTAGTCGTAGAATATTATTCTCGTCAAACTTAAACCTAAACTCAACTAAAATAGCAAGGGTTCAGGCAATTTTATTCCTTTTCATCAAATTAAATTAAACTAAGGTTAAATTAAGGTTAAATAATAAAAATATGGGTTTGATCTCGATTTTATCCCATTTTATGGATCATAGCCCGCGCGGCTATTTGCATATTCTTTCCAGTATTCTTCCTTTACTAGTCACGGCAATTCGGAATCGAGAATCTATATCAATCAAAGGTCTGACTGGTGTAATAAAGGTCTCCATTGCTGTTTGATTCGGTGTTTTTAATAAGGTTAAAAAAAAAAAGGGGGGGTCTATTAAGTGAAGGTACGGAAAGAGAGGGATTCGAACCCTCGGTAAACAAAAGCC